GATAATACGAGCGAGACCACCAACCCAACTATCTGAAGTGGAAACTGGGGAACCTGATCTTCCTCCTGACCCCTTTACAGATACCAGATGTCAGAACTTCTTCGGCAGATCCCAGGCTGCCCATGAGTTTCCCATCTTTTATACGCTGACGATACTATCATCTTCACAAATGGAAGCTTGAACTCATTGTAAAAATTCATGTCATTCCTCAAAGTGTACGAGAACATGTCTGGCCAGCAAATTAACAAGAACAAAAGCTGTTTCTTGGCTTCAGCAAAAGTGCCTCCAATAAGAATTGAGCTCATTAAAAGACGCACAGGCTTCCAATCTGCTGCAGAAGTCATCAAATACCTGGCCTCTGTTTTCTGGCCGCTCAAAAATGGCATACTTTTTTGACTTGCTGGACAAAATCAAATCCAAGATTGCAGGTTGGCAGGGGAAGCTTCTGTCTTTTGGCAGAAGGATTATACTACTTGCTTAGCTCAATACCACTGAATATCATGTCAATTATAGAACCGCCGAGGGTGATTCTTGAGAGGATAGAGACAATGTTTGCTAATTTCCTATGGAATGATAATCATGACGGAACAAAGCATCACTGGATCTCGTGGAAATCTCTATCCAGACCTACTGTAGAAGGAGGCATTGGGGTGCTACATCTCAAGGATATTGACAAAGCTCTCAAGTGAAAATTGTGCTGGCTCCTGCAGAGCAGTTCTACTCTCTGGTCCAGGTTCATTCTTTCCAAATATTGTGATAATCTTACGTTCTCAGCAGCAGTCCATAAACAGGGGGTTCAAAACTCTGTAAAAGGCTGCTTTCTGTTAGGAATGAATTTGAGAAACATTCTCATCTTATTGTACGAAGCGGTACATCTCTATCTCTATTCTTTCTGGAGAACTGGTGTGGTATTGGAGCTCTTAAGCACTTTATTGATCCGGAAGACGGTTAACAGCAAATTCATTAAGGTATTTGAGGTTTTCTCAGCTGGGTTGGAATTCAGAAATCTCGTCTGTGAGATTTTGCCACCAAACGTTCTTCACATCATCCTTGAACATATGTGATCCATGCCCTTGGACGGAAATGATCTGATCGCCTGGAAACCAGACGTCAAAGGTGTTTTCTCCACGAAATCTGCATACAACTGCATTCGAGAATCAAGGACCGTGGTTCCTACTGCTATATATCAAAGCATCTGGCAATCCCCCACACCCTTGAAATGCGCATTTCTCATGCTGAGAGCCATTATCAATCGGTTGCCTCTGGATTATAACATCAAAATCTGGGTATACCACTAGCTTCATCCTGTTCGTGCTGCCATTTACCAGCTACGGAAACCAGTTCACACCTATTTTGATTCAGTGATTGGGCTACTCAATTATGGACGTTTTATGAAGAGAGATTGATGGTGCACGCAGACAAATCCTGCCTCTCAGCCTGCTACCAGAACTGGATATCGGAAGCTTCTTCATCCTACAGAGTGGGCTATCTTCGTAGTGTTGTCCCTATTCACATTGGAAAGGCACTCTGGAAGGCCCGCAATGCAGCAAGATTTGAAGCCGTTACATTTTCAGCAACCCAGGCGATTCGGAAAATCAATCGAACAATCACTACACTGATTAGTATAATCAAATTCAAAGATGACAAACGTGCACACGCCACTGTTCTATCTCGTCTGGGTATTGCTACTTCTGCCACTACTTCACCCCTTTTCTGTGTTGTCAAATGGCAACTTCCTCCCACCGGCCGGTTGAAATGAAACACAGATGGAGCGGCAAAAGGGAATCCTGGTATCTCCGGAGGTGGGGGTGCTGTCAGGGACTCTTGAGGACGTTTCATTTTTGCTTATGCGGTCCCTTACGGTATCTCCACAAACTTTGTTGCAGAATGCGCTTGATGGCCTACGTTTTTGTAAGCTGCTCAGAATTCCAGTTCATATCATAGAGCTTGGACTCACTTTCTCTAGTTCAGCTGCTGCAGCAGAACAGCAATCCACCTTGGTCGGTTTGGGAACTTTGGCATGAGCTCAAGTCCTTAGTCTCATTCTTCCGACCCACAGTTCAACACACATACCGCGAAGGAAATCAGCTCGCGGACAGCCTGGCCAACACAGCTTGCACAATCTCTGAGGGACGCTTATACTTTCACCGCTCAACTCTACCTTGGTCCTCTAAGGGGGTGCTTACACTGGACAAAGCACAGATGCCTACAGTTAGGCTTTTATGATTTTTCATGGGGCATGGCCCGGACTAGTGTCCAATTCTGATTTATGAATCAAGTTTGGAGATAGGTCGGAGGATACTGCCTGAGATTGGATTCTCCAATTTATTAAAAAAAATAGGACTTGGGAATAGTCCTGGTCTTTTGGCATGCACACTTTGGAATTTGTGGATAGCTCGCCGCAATATGGTGTTCTAAAATAAATTGCAGAACCCATTACATATCCTATCTTCTGCTGCTGCATTCATTCTGCTTATGTTACACTACCAAAAACTGAAGCAACAAATGGAGATAGACCGATTCTATGTAACCTTCATAGCAGAGGATGGCAAAGACCCAATGTTGGAGAGATAAAGATTAACATGGATGGCGCAGTAGGAAGGAATGGCTCTACTGCAATAGTTGTGATTCCAGACCATATAGGCAAATTTGTTCATTGTGTTACTCAGTTATATCCCAACCGTTTGGCTGTGTTAGCAAAGGCCTATGTTGCCCGATTAAGTCTTCACCCTGTTGCTGAGTTTGGAGGCGCGGTGGTGGGAGATGCTAAGCTGATTATTGATTGGTGCTTCAAGCCAAATTCAGATCCACACCAGAGCATACTAGCCAAAATTGAACACTATCGTCATATTCTGTATAATTTCAAATCAATTAGGTTCTATCCACAAGAATGTAATTAATAACATGGCTCACAAATTAGCTAGTTTTTTTGTTACTAAGGTGTGTTCTTTCAAATGGGATACAACCCATGTTCCTCATGAATTTATTGCAATGAATTCATCTGCTGTATTTGCTATTTCTGAAAGTTGAATGAATGAGTCAATTGACTCTTTACCAAAAAAAAAGGTGGGGAGAGGGGGAGAGGAGACAATTCTACTAATACTTCTTTAACGGTGATAGGCTCTGAAGAAGCCCCTAAAGGGGTGGGTCGGTCCCAAGGTTTCCGCATGAAAGTGCGACTCGTCTTAGCTCTCCAAGGGCCCCTCCTAAAAAGGATGCACTGACGTCATAGCAACAAGGATTCTCTTAAATAAAGAAAAAAGACATATTTGCTCAGGTGCACTATACCCTTAAGGTGCATGGAGTGCATCGCTCTCCAATGGCACATCCATGGATGCCTAGGGCTCCTGAAAATAGCTGCTCTTGATGCCTCCATTGCACTTCATAGCTGTGTTCGATGCAAAGGCTAGAAGGACCACCGCCATCATTGATGATACCACCATTGTTAGGGTTCTCCCTCCCTCAAGACACACGTTGTAGATTTTCCTCTGTATCTTTGATGGGGTAGATATGTTTATAGATATCAGTGCTTCTAATCCAAACCCGGAATGTCAAACCTTCAATGGGCAGGGGAATTTAGGTGCTTCTTATCTAGATCTCAAAGTGGTTTTATTTAGTGGATTTAGTACTTGAGATTGAACCCAAGTCTACAAATTCAGAGTGCCAAGCCCTTCCCAAGTCTCTTGAGCTTTCTTGGTTGACTATGGCCAAGCATGGCCAGAACTTAAAGGCAACTAAGTTCTCATGCATGATGGAGTTTGGTCTAGGGCCCCTTTGGATGAGGTACAGAGGTGACCTTTCTACAAATCTTTAGATGTGAAAAAAGGAGTCATAGGTGAGTCGCATGCAGCTCCACTTGACAAGGTGAGTTTTGACCCCCACATGGCCATATCTAGTGTCGGTGAGTGTGGACATCCCTCCACCCATCACTCGCTCTCTCTCCTCTTCAGTGCTTAATCCTCTTCTCTATCACCGCTCTGACCATATAAAGTAGTGGAGAGACAAATGGTGTTGGCGTCAAACCTTACCGGAGATGATGTAATGAAAAATCTCTCAAAGTCGTGGGATCTCCCACATCGAGCAGATCAATGCCAACTCCCAAATCTGCAAGACTGAACCAATGTAATAGGGTTCAACGTCTCATTGGTGGTCTTCCCCTTTTCCTTTGACGGAGCCCCTGCCATCTCAAAGCAGTGTCAAGTCACCCCGTTCTCAGTGTCGAGATTGCAAAATGGGAGCCCTGCACTAGCCATCCCATTCATATCATTTTACATGAAAAGGAAGAAAATGTCCAATGTGACTTGCCCCAACATCATTGCACCTGGAAGAAGGCCCTGATCAGGCGGGTGGCCTAGCTAACACAGCTATCCCTCAGAAATAGCTGCATTCCGTTGCAGAGTTTGCCGGGTGTGAAGAAAGACATTGAATCGAAAGCGGACATGCTGCTCACTGGCTAGATCGGACTGTCTCTACCTTTGTCACTCTGCCTGTAAGGAAGCTTGAAATAGGGAATTCTCTGATCTGATCTATGATCCCATATCAGGCGCTTGCGTTTAAAAAGATAAGACCGTGCGGCTTCGCTCCCGCTTAATTCAATAGGCCACATTTTTTCCATATCTTGCTTCGCACGCAGAAAAGCTCCATCCAAAACTGAGTTGACTCATTTCGCTTCTTCTTCTGTCTATATGGGGCTGGCTCATTCCGTGCTGGAGCACTGCATATCGCAGCTCCCAGAGCAGAGAGGACTCAACCTATTTTACCGATGACTAGGCTTAACACAAGACCAACGAAGAGGAATATTTTACCTAAATAAGAAAGTGGATGAACAATTCCTATCACTAACCAGCCTTAGCTTTCATACTCTCGATAGCTAAGAAGCGAAGCCCATTATTTCCTTTTTCCTTAACTGCCTCTTAGAGTCATTAGCGTTGTCGCTAAGCCTGAATTCAAGAACTATGGTAGTAGAGAAGCGGTACGAAGTTGCAACTGGAAGAACGCTAGACGTTAGAAGTAAGCTATTGAGCGAAGTTTAGCCCGACTAAGGCTTAGCTCATCAAGTCGTTACTCTCGGGTCCCTTGCTTTAAGATGGATGAGGGGGCCCCTTCGCTACACTAGCCTCCCGTCGCCGACGGGAAGTGCCAAGGTCGTGTCGAAGTGGCATCGTAACATAAGATCACGCCTGCTTTTAGCTCTGTTGATCTCATCTTTTTTGAAAGCAAAGATGTCAGCGGTGTACACGTAGCTCCTCGATTGAGCTAGTCACTGGCTATAGGGTGGTCCCAAATAGGCTGCTTAGTTGATAAGGACTCTATACCAAGCGACCGACCACTTAGTTGATAGGGTGGGCAAGACTCGCGCTCAAAGGACTGACTAGCAGCACTAGCGACAACGAGCGTCACTTTGTTTGAAAGTCAGACTAAAGATGAAAAGGAAGAAAAAGGAGAGGTATGCACTCGACTGAAAAGGAGAGGTATGCACTCGACTGAAAAGGGTCCGAAGGAGCTCGACCAGCGGGAGAGGGTCCGAAGGAGCTCGACCAGCGGGAGAGGGTCCGAAGGAGCTCGACCAGCGGGAGAGGAACGAAGGATCTTGAACTGCTCGTGCAGCTTCAGCTTCAATAGATAGCTCTGATATCTACAATGCCACTGGTGGTGCTACTGCTGGATCGACTTCTAGCTTTGCGGGGTCGAGACTGCTTGAATCTTTTCATGGCGACCCACTGTGAGAAAGTGCCGGCGACTGTTTCACCCTAAAGGGTTGCCCCTTTCCGAACCGAAAGACTAAGAAGATCAATCTTTCTCACTACTAGCAGACCATGCGTTTAAACAAGACTGCTTTATCAGAGCAAAGAAGCTTAAGCGATAAGGATCTAATAAAGCAGGGTTCGAAGGTGCTGGGGCTGTATAGCTCCTGGGAGAACTAAGCTAAGAAAGAAAGCATTGAAGTTCACCGAGTCCTTCTATCAAGGGAAGAACTCGGCTTACTTATCATGAATGCACCCTAGGCCTGAGTTAGTCCAAATCAATGACTGTACAATCAAATCAAAGAAGTCTAAGCTCCCTACGCGCCCCCATAGCGCGAAAAGAAAGCGCATTCCACACAACTTCCGGAAACTATGTGTTCAGTGCGCCACACATACGCGATGAATCATCTTTGCTTAATTGCTTTAGTAATCACTGAACGTTCGTTGCGAATGGACTCATGACAGTCAATTCTGAGGCACTTCCACTGATGTTTTCCTTCTCAAATGATGTGAGGGGCTTGCTTTTGGCTTTCTAATAACACCCTTCAAACCGAATTCATCAGCGAAGAAAATGTTAGGGATGGGCTGGTCGAGCTAGCTCTAATCGAATTGTGACATCATGTTAAGTGCGAATAAAAAAACGAAAAAAGAGCGCCGTGCTAGAGTGCAGGCGCTTCAGCAACGGGAAGGACATAGCTTTTGAATGAACGCGGCGGCGAAGTTGAAATGTTCTATCATAGGTTCAGGTCCACAGAAGGTTGGGAAGTCGTACGCCCGGTTCACCAGGTTCTACCACTGCAGGGCCCAATCATACTCAAAATCAGAGTTTGATCCTGGCTCAGAAGGAACGCTAGCTATATGCTTAACACATGCAAGTCGAACGTTGTTTTCGGGGAGCTAGGCAGAAGGAAAAGAGGCTCCTAGCTAAAGGTAGCTTGTCTCGCCCAGGAGGTTTCGAAACTAAGGATGGAAACCCCTACCGGGAAACAACCTTACCAAAAAGAGGAAAAGAACATCCAGGTGTCAGAGAAGCTGTTTTACTCAGAAGATCGGCCGCTGAACAGCCTACCCTGCGGAATTTCCTTCTCCAGCTGATGTTGGTGCTTATCCTTGAATTCCTCACTTTCACTTTGTCAGGACTCATTCCCAAGGGAGATTCTTGAAACCCGAACCCTACCTATCTTTTCTTTCCTCCCGGGAATATACTTGATGATCAAAGCAGTAAATTGGCTTAGCAACTCTTTCTGCCAATCACTTAAAGTCCCGACTCCGCTGCTTCCGCTACCAATGCTGGACTGGATTTTCACACTGTCATAAAGATAGGCTATTTTCAGATGAACATCGCTTGGGTAAGCGGAGGTACGATCATGAATGAACTTGTTGCTTTCCTTTTCGTGAACTTTCTGAATGAAAATCAAAGTCTTCTCTTAGTAAAGAAATATAGTTTAGTGATTGGGAGTCACAATCATAGCCAAGATGGCAGATCACGGGAAAAAAGGCTACCGAAAGCGTCACTTGAGGAAGCTCTTTTTGATTCTCCGTCACCCTAGGGATTGATTCATATCCGAAGCGAACTCATCGCAACCAACAACCATAGCTTTCTTACCCTCGCTTACCCGCTCCCTAGCTTCTTTCTCTTGTCACCTAACCTGCCCCTCAATCGCAGAGGGAAACTATACTACTTCTGAACTGAAACTAGATACTGATTCGAATAGCTCATCAATCTCTTTTTCACACTTGTTTCATTCAAGACAAGACGGATGAAACTATAAAGAAAGAGATGATTGAAACAAATAGTACACCCGGGGAGACCCTCGCTAATACTTCGGTGAAGGTAGGCCCATCGCGAACGTAAAGGATAGGGTATTGTTGGAAATGAAGCCTGCCCAGTTGCGCTTCGGTTCAGAAAGAAAGTCTCGAATCTCTATGCCTGGTCGTTCTTACCCAATGTCCGCTTTGTCAATCTGAGATCTTTCTGATGCGCGCACCATGTGATCTTCTTTCTACGATGATTCTCGCAACAGTTGTCGATGAGTGAAAAGAGAAGAAATGAAAGCAGAAATTCGGAAAGCGAGAAGTCAAAATGACTAAGAATGCTTGGAAACACGACCGAGGGGCTCGGGGGAAGAGAGGAATTCAGTCCAGTCCTAGTGGTATAGCTCATCTCCGGAACTCCAACTCTTTCTTTTGACAGAAACGGGAATGCTTCCGCTTGAAAACGACCACCTCAACTATCCCCAGACCCGATGGAGTCTGTGTGCAGTCCGAGGTCAAAGCCGATTCCTTTACGGATTCCTGCCATCTCCCATTTCCACACCAATTTCGCCAAAATCAACGTACTTTCCTTTCTTCACCTCACGCAGGGGAGGCTGGCGGACCTCCCTTAACCAAGGGGGAGATCAAAGCTGTCAAGCGCGGGGGCCTGGTTCCGGCTCAACTACACGCCCTCAACGGGTGAACTACTTGATCTTTTCGTTCACATTTCTTTTTTTTGAATGAAAAAAGTAAGCAAGCGAGAAAGCAAGCATTAGAGCTACTATGACTTTCACGAAACAAAGGAGACACTTGGCAAACTGACGAAGACGAAAGCCCTATTGAGTAAAGCAAGGACAACTCGGCCTATCCTATCCGTTCTGAGGAGATTAACGAATCAACGAAATGCACCAACTCTCTTAAAAAAAAGGGAAGCCACCCACGGGAAAGGACCTTCCAATAAAGAAGAATAATAAACGCAGGGGAGAGATTATGGCATACCAAACACGGTGGGGAGCAGCTACAGTCTCAAGCAGAGATGCAGGGATACCAGGGTTGCTTGACGAACCCAACTCTAACCAATCGCTATGGGGCTACTAAAAAGGGCAAGTCTCTCTCCCGCTTCAGCTTTCAATCAATTATCCCCGGATACGAGATAGTGCTCTGTGAAGTCAAAGACGTCAGCCGCTTATAAAGCACATCCACGCGGGCTTACCAATTGTGGTAAAGCGTAAAGCTTATCTTCTTAAGCTAATCCTTTCGTAAGGATGACTAGATATTATATCATGTCTTTCCTAAGCTTGATTCAGTCTAAATAGAAGGAATAGTGCCATACTCGGTGGCAATCAAGAGCAAGAGCCAAGGCAGAATGGTTGTGTTCCTACTAAACAATCCAGTTCATCATGAAAAACATAGCAGCTTGGAACGTGAGGTGGGATGCTGGCTTACAAGGTATACCCCAGGAAAGGACTATTCCCACTAACATGTGATGTGTTAATGCGAATGATGGCCACGAGCTGTAGTAAGCAAGAGGTTGACCAGTGTGAAAAGTCAAACTTGATCCCATCCGATTAGGTGAAGCTCCTTTGTACGGAAGCTGGAACCTCACCCACCGACGGGATCAGGTCATCCATGCGGCAGAAAAAGAAGCAAGGAGCGTAGTCAACAAGCGGGGGAACATCAAGTTCAAAGGCGTAAGCGCTAACGCGCGCCCCTAGTAGGTTGCATCAGTGGGTTTTCGCCTTTCGCTGGGTTTCCTATTAGTGGTGAGGGCTTTCGGTCTTGAACACTCCACTCCCCTAAGGATAAATCATCCGTTAGTCTTGATTTCGAAGTGAATGAAAGGTTTTTGTATTAGCAGCACGAGTCCACGAATGAGGCTATGACATAGTCAGTTTCATTATTCAAGGGGTGATAACGCTCTGTCACAACGGTGCCTCTTCCCCTAGCTTTCCTAAAAAAAAATAGTATAAAGAAGCAGGTACCATACCAGCAGAAGACTGAGTTGGCTTCCAAGCCTGCCACTACAATAGAAAGGTCTTCCAGAACCGGAGTCATATTAGTAACAATAAGAACTTGCACACCACAAAGAACAGTCTATCCTGCCCAGCCTGAAAGTGGATAACCTTCCCAAAGACACTCCACTAAGCAATGGCCCCCGCTTGTCTATTGCCTATGCAATATGCTATGATCGAGGGTCCTCCGGCTATCATTCAACAATGATGCTGCCACCTGTAACCTCTCTTTCTCGTTGTTCGAATTCTATGTTACATATAAAGTCAAATGATCTCTTTCTTTCTTGCTGATGAATTCAGTTTGGGGACTTGTTTTTGGATTTTTTTCAGACTTGGTTGTTTTTCTTATTATACGAATTCTTTCCACTTTTTGGGTCCTTAGAGCTCAGTTTCCTGACAGAAGTCACAATCCGCCCCGAGCAAGCCAGGGCATTCAGTTCAGCGCTACTCCCCTCTGAGAGTTCCAGCATTCAGCCTGTTCTATTCCAGAGCTATCACCGGCGACTTCATCTCTGCAACAAGGAATAAACTTAAATTCCTCTCTGACCTTTCTACTCAAGGCATCAATTCCCTCCGACGGCGAATAAATCCTCCATTGGATCCCTCTCCCTTCAGTCGAGTCACTTAATCCCTCATCCCTCGGAAGGCAGCCCTTGGGCTAGGTTTCTCTTATTCCCATAGCCTGTCGATGAATGGAATCTCTTCCCCTATTGCACTTCATATCTCTTTATCCTATGCCTATCTTCGTGGGCGAGCAAGATGACCCGATCACTTAGACCTTCGATCAAAGGAATTGAATGAAAGGGGGGAGGCGTGGGGAAGGGAAGGCAATATAGGCTTGAATCTTTCTTAGTAGAGTTGTTGGTCCGGTCAATCGAAGGTAGTACTCTTATCAAAGTTTCAGTTTAGCCTTTCCCGAAAATAAATCACTCTAAGCCTACGATAGGCATATACTGATTCTCGTCATGGATGGATGAAAGACCTCTTCTCACTCCGATCCGCATCGACCCGAATATCAAGCACCCCAAACTCCTTATCCCCTTGCAGGCGAATCCAGGTATCTTTCATAGGCCGATCTCCGCGTAGGAAGAATCGGGTAGGTCTTGAAGAGCCTCGCCTCTTCAGAAGCACGGATTGAGTTCCCTACTATCTATATCTGCTCCGTTCGTTCATCGTTCCTTCCCGCCCCGTTGAAATAGAAGCTTTCGTTGACTCCGTTCGAAAGATTGTGGGCCTGCTCAGATCAGATGGTTGGTCTTGCCCCGCACCAACTCTCTCGGAATCTTTGATTGAATAGATAGGAAGACCCTGATTTCCCGTCCCTCCCAGTCCCTCTTTTGTCCATTCGCCCCCTCCTCTTGCTCTAGCCGAGTACAAAAGGAATGGAGAGGAACGAAGGAGCTCGACCAGCGGGAGAGGAACGATGGACCGGCACCTCCCTCGACAAAGGGAACTATAGATGCCCGCTGATATAAGTGTCCCGTATGGGTAAACCGCTCATCTCCTACTGCCAGATAAAGAATGGATCGAATCTCATCTTGCTGTGAACTAGAATCTCCTACTCGAAGACTCATATTTCTAGATCCCCCCGTGCTTATCCCCTAAGGTGTTGTCCTCCATGAATGTGGCACCTGTCTTGAGGTAACGGGTGATGAAAAACCATTGAGGCAACCACCGGAGCCCAGGGGCAACACTTGAATAAGCCACTGTCAACCACTGTAATAAGAGCAATGGGATACACGACAATGTATGTAGAAAGGGATCAGTCTCATCTCGGATCAGTTCTGCGTATACAATCTCAAATTCAAAGGAGTCTAGTCTACTGGAAAAATCAGTCAGTTGTAGACTCATCTTCTGAATCGGAATAATAACAAGCAACCGAATCCGCATAAGCAGCACAAGCAAGAGGAAGAGGTGTAGGAGTTCTTGAGTAGAAACCCGCGAGCGTAGCTATAACTGGAATGCGAAGCGAGCCAAGCAATCAAATACGCGATCCAGCTTCAAAGCCCCAGCAACTTGTTAGGAGTAGGGGAAAGTGCTCGGTGATGCCCGGATATCATAAGGCGCTTGCTTGAACCAAGCATAGACATTTTCGATTGACTTGGTGGGTGACTGACTTTCCTCAACTAATGACATAGTCAAGTAGTATGGTTCGGTTGCTACGAAGGCTACACCTGCTCTGCGTGGTATCCTATGAATGAAGCATAGAAAAAGGGCTTCTCTCTCTACGGTTGCCCGTTAACCATTCCATAGATTCGGATTCGGCTTTATCCGATTCGGAGAATTCGGGGAAGGAAGAGCTTAGGGCTTTCTTTAACTATTATATTAGTAAGGCAAGGAACTGATTGACCTAAGGGAAGGAACGGCAATTGGTATTGAATTTGCTGTGAAATCATCCGCTGCTTGAGTACTCGTATCCGCGGGGGAATAAGCTGGTATTTCATCCCTGACTATTTCATACCCTGCCCTTGCCGCTGTTACTGTTCCCACTGCATCGAGAATAACCGTTGTTTGCCTACCCGCTGTTAATGTTAATGGCATTTCCGCTGCAGATCTGATCGTAGCATGGTCAACTACCCGTAAGCGTAGCTAGAGAATCCGTTCTTGGTGGAAGGTGCAGATGAAGAATGCGCTGTTAGAAAGGTCACTATCATCTTCGATAGCAGATAGAGCATCCTCTTCTGGGCATGAATCCGATTTTCATCAATCCGAATAGTCAATACCGTTCTTCAGCTGCTTCCTCCTTTGATGCTTCCTGCTGCACGAGATGAGACGGATGGACTACGAACGGAGGGGGCTTGGGCTCGAAAGCCGGCTACCTAGCCTTTCTTATTCCCATCGCTAGCCTGCTGGAATAGGAAAAACCTCAATACAATAAGGCTATGTCAATATTCATTTTCTTCAGTCGCAAGCGCCTCGTCCTGAGATGGACCTAAAAGCGAACTCTAGCTAGACCAGGATCTATAGCCGGATCAGGGCAACCTCCTGGGCGGGTTCAATCTTTATGAGTCATAATTGCGTTTTAAGACCTGGGTCCCTACCTGCGGCCTTCTTCCGAAACAAAAGGGGGATCCCCTTTGATCGCGAAAGCTAAAGTGATATAACTTCTTCGGGCATGAAAGTTTTGGGCCTGTTTTCGTTTCCTATATTTATTATTCCGGTGGAGGGGAAACATTGATTTCATTCTGGCGGACTGGGACGGAGGGATTCCAATGTTAATTGAAAGACGAGTTACACGATCTAATCTACTGAAGAGCCTGGGGGACATAGAGGGCATAGGTGTTGTACAAGCGCCTTGAGACCCGAATCAAATGAGAGCTATTATTATATTCCAATTCTATCCATGGTAGCTGATCATCCCAACTGCCTTGCCAATCTAAGCTACATGCCCGCAACATGTCCTCAAGCATCTATATAGTCCTCTCCGACTGTCCATCCGTTTGTGGATGAAAAGCTGAACTAAACTGAAACTGAGTAGCTAGTGCATTCTGCAAACTCTTCCAGAATCGCGATGTGAACTGTTCGATCAGAATCAGATATGATAGACACTGGCACTCCATGCAGTCTGACTATTTCATCAATGTACAGCTTAGTCAGATCTTCCAGAGATTGGGTCTTCCTCATAGGTCAGAAGTAAACTGACTTAGTAAGTCGATCCACAATTACCCACACAGCATCATGCATTTTCTGAGTTCTAGGCAGTCCTATTAAAAAGTCCATTGTAATATGCTCCCACTTCCATTGAGGAATCTCTAATTGTTGCATCAGTCCTGCTGGTCTCTGATGTTCAGCATTCACTTGTTGGCATGTGAGACACTTAGACAAAAATTTGGCAATCTCTTTCTTCATTCCAGCTCACCAGAAGTTGTGCTTCAAATCATGATACATCTGGGCGAATATTATAGCACGACTTTTGAGCTTCTGATACAATCTCCTTCGGACCCTCTCCCTATGGTCGAGCTCCTTCGGACCCTCAATCCCTAATCCTCAGGCACACATAATCTACCTCGAAATCTCACAGAGCCATCGGAACTCTAGGAGAAATCTGGCCTGCCAATCAATCCTTGAGTCAACTGATCCTGCTTCTGAGCATTAGCTGTTGAGACCTCTAAACATGACAGGCTGCGGCCGCATGGTCAACTACCTTTTGTTAAAGTTGAAACATCCATCAACCGGCATACCTTGATTCTCGTAGCTACGATCTGTCTTCGATTATGATATGATATTTATAGAAAGAGAAGATCAGGAATTGCCTCTACGCTTTGAGCTGTCACTCATCCCGTGCTTGCGGCGGACTAATTCTACCATCTAAGGCTCTACCTCGGCAAGTTGATATAGCTCAGCGATGCACTGGCTTTCAACACCAGCAGCCTCCAATTCGCTACCTTGGCATACCGTTGTTCTGTGGCAGACCTCAAGCTTCATATTTTGATTTGATTGTGGAAAAAATTCAATCAAGGGTGGCCGGTTGGCAGGCGTCACTCTTATCTTTTGGTGGCCGCCTCATACTCATAAAACATGTACTGAGCTCATATCCAATTTCTCTTCTTGCGGCCACCCCCTCGTGGAGTGCTGGATAGAATGGAGAGGATATTTGCAAATTTCTTCTGGGGTGTCAAAGACGGCGCTCATAAGAGGCATTGGATAGCTTGGCATGCCTTGTCAAACCCATTTGATGAAGGAGGGATTGGCTTCCGTAGGATGCATGAAGTTCACACAGCTCTTAGAATGAAAGCTTGCTGGTCACTGGTGAATTCTCAGGGACTGTGGGCAGCATATTTATCTCCAAAGTATGGTGAAGGATCCACATTATCCGCGGCTACTGTCAAACCGGCCTGTTCTAACTCTTTGAGGAGCATAATGAACATTCGGCATGAATTTTAAAACAATACTCGTTTCTTGCTGGGAGACGGGTCTTCAGGTTTCTTTACTTCAAATTGGCTGGGGTTTGGTGCTCTTAAAAGCTTCATTCAGCCGGATGCATGGAAATGTTTGGAGTGGAAGAACATTACTATCCGGGAAGCCATCACTCAGGGGGAGGGCGCTAAGCTGGGAGCAAAAACAGAAATTCCTTCAACGCAATCTGAAAAGCTGGAGCAAGCTCCAACCCACTGTGGTCTTCAAATCACGGGTTTCAACCACCATAACGTTGAATCGAGTTGCCCGAGGCGAGGGGCTCCACGTCGTCGACAGGCGTCGTTACTACTACCGGATAGTGGTAGTAGCCTGCGGCCTGTTGAGACCGAATTCGCCAGTGTATAGTCCCGATCTTTTTCCACAATCGCTTTAGTCGTCTTAGGGTTGGTCCACGACTCAATTCATGCAAGTTAGCCGAGATGAGATTAGTAGTACAATAAGAAAAATGTCCTTTTCTCTCACCCCACCATCCACGATTGGATGTCCACTAGTCGGTTTGTGGATCCTCGATTTTCCTATCCGAAAACCAGATCAAAAAATGTTAGATAGGACCACGATTCCTGAGTTTGACATTTTCCCCGTCTTTTTGGCATAACTGCCTGACGCAGCTCCTTCCTTTTGAACCCTTGGTCAATCAGTTCCTTTTACTCATATTCATGTGCTGCGGATTCTCGAACAAGAACAGCTTCTCATTCCCTTCTTCCATCTTAGCGCGTAAAAGTCAAAGTGGGAAGAGTGACCTTTGCTTTCATTCTCGGTATCCCGATTCCGGGGTCATCAAGTTTGCTATTCTTCGCAGATAGAAAGAAATGCTTTTTTTAATAAAATAAAGAACTCGTCCTAAATCCCTGTCTTTTCTTTCGTCAAGCCGCTTCTTGAAAATCATTCTTTTCCTCTCCCTATGGTCGAGCTCCTTCGGACCCTCTCCCTATGGTCGAGCTCCTTCGGACCCTCTCCCTATGGTCGAGCTCCTTCGGACCCTTTCAGTCGAGTCACTTCGTCCGTTTCAGGTACAGATGAAGCAGGCGAAAGGCTCAATAGGAAGAATAGTAGTGGGGCATTGGACTGGTTCCCTTGCTTTAGTTGCTTTCCGAAAAAGTGAAAGAGAAGATAGATCGCATATGGCTCTGTAGCCGAGGTAGATAGAGACATGGAAGTGGAAGGAGAAATGTGTGAATTTTTAGCAAGATAGCAACCATAACAATAGCTGCCATTGATTGATTGAATCCGCTGCTGTTAATTGAAAAAAAGAGGAAGGTACAGTTTGCCGCTGTTCTTAATTCATTTATCCGCTTCATTCTTACACTAAGATGTCGCCTCTGCCGCTGCAAAAGTCGGAGTGACCGCTGCGGACTACTTTCCTCGGCTAGTCAGTCTTAACTAAGCCTTCAGGCAGTCACTTCCAGATTCAATGAAATGACTTAGGAGTGCCCCGCCTTTTCTTCAACTCTGAAAGGCAGTAGCAATAGAAATTCCGGTTTCGGAAGCAGCTAGTCGGAGAAGCCCGCTCTTAGGTCTTCAGTTGATTACTCTTCTCCATGACCCGAAAGAAAATTGTCACTCTATCTATCTCCTATAGGAGAAATAGACTTTGTCTGGTTTAGTGGTAGCCCTCCCGGGGGTACCCGCCTTTTGAACTATGGGAAGGTCTTGAATAAACTCTGATTCCTCTTAGCGACTGGTCACTCATGGTGAAACAAAAGGAATAGCGATTGTTTAATTAGTTGCATTTGGTGAGTCTGCTTCGTTAGGGGGTTTCTCTAGGCTAGGTTGAGGGGTTCTCTTATCCGCAACTATTTCACATGCTGCAAAGTCAGTAGGACCTGGTCTTGACCTGGAACTAATACTGGTAATTGTCTTTCTCTTTCCGGATGAGAGACTTTGTCTCGAAAGGGATGGAGCTTTCACTGTGCATCAATAAGAAGGAATAGCAGGTTCACGGTAAAGAACAGAACTAATAAGGCTATTGGGATCGAGCCCAGACCAAACGAAAGGTAAGCATTTCTTTGAACAGCAGAAAAGCATTCCACCTCGGATCAATCGTATGAAAGCAAAGCATCAGCAGGAGAAGCAGCATAGGAAGGTGAAGAGCACGCTTCCCTTTAGTAAGAGAATGTGAGTTTACTTTCTTCGTTTTTACCTCTTGTTTCGCATCTCTTTAGTGGTAGGCTGTGAGGAGTCAGCGGAAAGGAGAGCTTCCCTCCTCCGTCCCGGCTAAGTAAGTGAAGTTCGTCCCGAACGTCAGGCTTCGAGACTTAGTGCAGCGAGGCTCGTTCTTCCACGATTGGTAGCACTCGTTACAGGTCTGGTTTACTTGTTTCATCATCCGGGTTAAGAGAACTATGGCTAGGATAGTTGGTAAGGATCATAGAGAAAAGGAGTGAGTCTTCTTCCAGTGCTTGAAGCCTGGAAGCAAAGCGGATCAAATCTCTCTCAAAGTAAGGAGTCTCCTTCTTCCGATAATCTGAGTTCCCATTCTCAAAAGATTCGTTGCCAGCTGGCTAGCCCGTAGAGTAAAGAAGATTAGATAATGATTCTTACAAGTCGACTGAAACCATTTGACTTCTTCCTTGTTCAAACTTGCTTGCCCGCTAACCGGTTATCCCTCGCTTGACTCCTTACTTCAGGGCAGCAGGGCGGACTTCATGCCCGGAGGACTCGAGCGTTATGCCTTTATCATTGGCTTTAGCTTTCTACCACTATTAGGATAAGGCTACCTTCTGATTGCTGCAATTGGGTCAACTTCTACTGACCTGTCATCGAAGGCCTTTGATTTTAGTAGCCAGAGGCACAGCAGGCATCGGAAACACAAGGCCGCTAAGGTGACAATGTTTTCCACGTCCTTTCACAGCTTATACCGCTTAGGAATAGGCAACAACTGGCTCTGGTTTGGTTGGCAGGGGGGTCTACAGAATTCCCATTGGCTGGCGGGTAACCAGAAATGCTTGTAACTAGATCTCACACTGACCCAAGGGGAAGAAATTAGCACCAAGGGAGTGGGCTGTCGTCCTCCTCATTATAGTTAAGACGGCGTGAGTTCGACCTGCCATACCATAGTATGCCAATACAGAAGCATAGAAACCTAACAAATCACTAAATTGTGACTTGTCGCACCTGTAGTAGGGCATTTTGTTCACACGTAGACTTGTTGAAGTCTACCTACTCAAGTAGAAACTAAGGAACACCGGATTCGTTCAAAAGAACAGATGCCAGACTTCACTAATAGGCTCGGCCTATCGGTTAAATAGACGATTCCGTAGTTTGAGAACTCGAACTGGACCTAAACTCAATAGAATCACTTCTACAAGAGTTATGCCCTGACTCTTGCAGTGACTCAAGAGCCAAAGGTGGCCTGTCTCGATACCTCTCCCGCTGGTCGAGTCATTTCATACCTCTCCCTTGCTTGAAAGAGCAAAGCGTAACATACGTATAACGTTCTGTCATACGCAGCCCGATCTGGACTGTGACAAACAAAAGAAAGGAGGCTTCAATAACTCATTCAACGGAACCGTCGGATCAGAAGAAACCGTAGCAGCGATTGAGCGCTATGACTATGATAAGGCATTTTATAGGGCCGGGGGACGAAGACAAAGACTCCACTGACAGTGAAGGCAACTATCAATTTGGCCGGTCCCTGAGATTTTGACTCAAGCAGTATCGAGACTTGTGCTTGAAAGTTGAAAATCTGGGGAAAAAGGAGGGCGGCAAGAAGGCCAGCCGCGTTATAAGGAAGAGAGTCAGGGTCCACCTGTGGCTGAGGTGGTTTGACAACGGCCCTTACTATTACAGTACCATTCTTGGGGGAAGTTGTAGATACTCGAAGGGAAGTGTCCTACCAGACAAAGCACGATTATCCAGCTGAGTGGTTCACAGCTCACCGGCCGGGCCCCAATCCGCTGCACTTAGACCCGATGACTCATCTGGCCGCTTATCAGGCATACTGGCTTTGCACCTTTGCCGTGCCCACGGGGGATGAAAGCTTGATCAGACCGGAGACTATATATCCAGCATGTCAGCTAGCCTGGGGGATCAAGTTGGCCATCTGCCCGGTGTCACTAGGCTTGATTTACCGCACTTTGGGCATAGTCGCTAGCAGTCAGACCCCTAGGGAGTGCACTTAAGTGGGTCCTCTCCATTTTTTTAATGCATGGGCCGGTTTCATGTTCCCGTCCTTGGCGGTTAAGACTATTGCCAGCTTCAGTTTGTTTCCAAAGATCTTGGAATTTGCAGGCGCTACCGCAGAAGACATGACGGCCCAGCTCTTCAATGTGAGAGATTCTATTTCAAATATTCCAAGGGGCCGGGACAAGATGCTTTTCTACATTGTCAGATCACAGCCGTCCTCTAGTTAACAGATCCAAATTGCTGCACGATGGTCAGACGGTGCAGAGAAAGGATCCCAGGAGTGGGTTGTTGATACAGAGGCCGACTTTGAAGAACGATTTGCGGGATTGGGCTTTGAGCCATATACTAAAAAGAATGGACCGACCAAGCAATATCGATTCTATTCCATTGATCCATCGATCCTTATGCGGAGGAGTGATATCTGGATGGGTGGGACCCGACGGATCGATTATGAAGCTTCAATTTCACCCTCCTTCTTCTTATCGCTCTACTTCTAGCTATTCGGATAGACCACACCTCAGAAAGAAAGTCCGCTATGATATTAAATATCATGGTTCCATCTTCCCTTGTTTTTTGATTGAATTTGATTGAAAGGTTGTTCCGTCGTTCAGTCACTCCTTCCTGTGCGGAAGTCAGTCAGCTATTTTATTCACTTCTGTGTGTGCCCGTGGCTTGTTTGCTTGCAACGTAAAGAATCACTCTTTCTCCTTTGAAAAAAAGCCGGGAAGTCAGTCCGTTCCGTGGATTTGATCAAGCAAGCTAGCGAGCCAGGAAACTCGACAATTGAGGACACAGGAAACACAAAGAAAGATATGATCGAGTGATTTCGACTAAGATCTGAAAAAGGTGGAAAAAGCGCCTTTCCATTTTCTCTCATTTCAATCTCCGCGAGTTCGGTTTGTCTGCAAGACTCAATCAAAGTAGTTCGTCCCCCTTCTCAAGTTCCGGATGGCAGCTCTTGAACTTGGTGTTCCCTATTCTAAGACATCAACACCGGCTTTGGCATCGACTTAAGCTTCCACTTAGGCACCTGCTTTAGCTTGAACTTCGACTTAGGTTTCGACTTCAGCCTCGGCATCGTTCTCTCTTTCTTATTCTTCATAATCATCCTATTTCTTCCTCCTTGTAGCTCCCGAAACGGATGGTTTAGTTGTTCGTGTTCCTATATGCATGTATTTTTGTTTATTCTCTAACGGTGGAGCATAGTGAAAATAGAGCCGTTTAAGCCACGAAGTGCCCTCTCTTAAGTACGGCTAGATAAACTTACGTTTCTCTGCCCTAGGCATGTTCCATTAAACCCGTTTAAGGAAGGTCACCCATGTCAGGACGAGACATCACCATTCCTGGATTCGGGCAATGTGACAGGTTCACCCAAGAAGGGGAAAGGGAAAGGAATGTAATAGAATAGGCGCGTTGGCCCTAACTGACTAGGGTGGACCATGCTGACCAATCTTCACATTGTCACATTGGTCAACCATCTTGGTCAATTTTGAGGAAGAATCAAAGGAAGGATAAGAGTCGAGCTAGAAGTAAAGGCAGAATAAGGTTTTTCCCTAATACTTAACACCTACCCAATCTCGTTTTTACGACATCGAAGATGACGAAATTCAAGTGGCGAGTGAGTGAGGAGGACATCTCCGAACGAACGGATATAGGGTTGAGAGCCCTACGTCGATTTCGGGCATGGAGGCGCCCCGAATAGGGCTTGGTAGCTTTACCATTATTCATGGTACCCCATGGAATTAAGGAAAAGGCTTATCTGCGGTTGCCGCTCTTATCTGCCCTTGTCGTTCTTAGAATTAGAGTAAGCGCTGCAAAGTCAGTAGTACTAGGTGACTTGACTTATTCAAACCGAGGTTCGAAGAGTAAGGTACCTATCAACTCAAGCATGCACGTTGTAGCTCCTTTCCATGGCTATCTCGTGACGTACGTTTGCCTAGAGGAGTACCTGGCCCCCAAGCGGCAAGGCGACAAATCGGAAATATAAAGTATAAAGGGAAGCACTGCTTTCCTTCGGAAGGGAAGGTTTCGAATCAAACAGACATAAGATTTTCATTCATAAAGCAATTGGAGATAGGTGGAATAGGGCTTTATATTGCAACCTTCCATGGCAATCCAATCTATCTCTTATGTTTGACGGACAAAGGCTTCAAAAAAGTCTCGATTGGAACAACCATACTTTATCTTGCTCTTGCCTCTTTCGGGTAGTCAAATGAGGGTTTAAGGAAAGCTGCGGGCATCCGCTCGGAGTGCTTTTTCGAAGCAGTCGGGACGTGTGATCTTTTGCTCTTGATACGAGCAATGCTCCCGCTGCCTCTCCAGATGATGGTCGACCTACACTTCTTGCTTTCGAGCTGCCGACTTCTTTGCTCAAACCTACATAGGAGACACTAACGCATTCCGAAATAGAGGCCTCCCCTCGCTTTCCCGCTGGGTGGACTATGAAAGAGAGTGGTTGAACTAGGCACAACTTGAACACCCGGAAGAAAGCTACCCACACCCGGGAGTACCGCGCGGAACCGAAAGCACACCTGGGATGTGCGGCCGACAGAACCACTCTCTTGAGTGATTAGTCGAGAGCACAACTCAAAACCGACTTAGCTAGGAAGGTCGTTGCTGCCACAGGTTTCCCTATGGCTACCTTGATCCGAGAGATAGAGAAGGAGTTCGTTTGATTGGGAGAGATCAGCCTTTGAAGAGGGACAAGTAGAATGCGGCGGAGGTCTTGCTTGCTTCGGATGCAGCATTGGAAAGCGCCCTGGAAGAGAGAAAGAAAGGGTTTGGGGACCTTTATCGCAAAAGTGGAGATGGTCCTCGAGAGACAAATGGATTGCATTGGACCGGATCCAGCTGGTGGAGGAGACCTGGGGTGATAAGCTTGGTTCGAGGAACCGAAGCATCGTACCTCCATTCGTTGATGCCGGAAGGTGGGTTCGGGCATCCATATTATATAAGTATTTAAGTATTGACGATCGAGTGACTGGAGTGGTGAGGGGCTGCGGGGAACCATGGCCAGGGAGCACCAGGAGTGAGAGTCCAGGTTCCGGAGCTGGTCCGCCCGGAAGAAAGGAGTGAAGTTCCAGGCCGGTGGAAGGGAGTGCAATAGATGTTCCGCGAAGGTCACTGGGAGTGCAATACCTAGCCGGGCAGGGGAAACAGAATCTGGAGAAGATGGATAAAGAGCATTGGGACTTGACCCTGGAGGTGGCGCTTCATTCGCTGTTGCTGGAGTCGAATCGAGGGTATGAGATGCCATTGACTGGTGATGGCTCGGGAATGGATAGAAATGGTGCTTTGGAGCCCGCATGGGGAGGGGGTAGGCTTGTCCTTCAGAGGCGAACCTGCACCATGGGCGACAGGCGGCATTGCCCCAATGGGACGTGGTTACCTCATATAGAGAGGAATCCGAAGGGATGTGACCCGCGTCCTCTATACCCAATGGCTGGCAGAACTATCGGTGCTCTGCTCGTAGCGTACTACAACGAATGGATAGTTCGTTTGACAGTTAGGCTGTCCATCTCACTCGCCAGACCAGTGAGAACCTACATCCGATCTTTCGTCTGCGAACCACTACAACCCGACCTACGGCAACCATCATCAGACCTTGAATGCATATGGAGGGTGGGTGTGATCAATTCAAATTAACCAATTAAAAGATTGGTCAACAATCTTGGTCAGGCACCTCTCTCTATCTCCTTCCCCACCCCCCTCAAGTCAATCTCCCGGCTAGGTGGTAACCCAGGCAATTCATCAGGAAAGACATCCGGGAATTCTTTGATGACGTCGACATCTGCCACTGTCTTAAATGTGCTGGCATCTGACACAGTCACCATGCTGGTGCCCTGACAACCTTTCCTCAACAGAGACTCCGCCTTCAATGCTGATACAAGCATTCGATTGGATTGGTGCTTAGGACACTGGAAAGAGAATTCCTTCTCGTCGGGGTAACGAAAAGTGACTCTCTTCCGAGGACAGTCTACAACTGCCCAATGCTTCTCTAACCAATCCATGCCAAGGATAATATCATAATCATACATGTCCATCACATAACAACATGCTGACATATCTTTCCCATTAATTTTCATCCGGTACACAGCGGTCAGTGTGAACCTCACTGCCTGAAGGTGTACTAACTGCTATGGCATAGGTATCCCCAATCGGGTACTTAGCACTAATCATCTCAACAAATCTACTGGATATGAAGGGGAGCGCGGCACCGGTGTCAAACAAAAGTTTAGCATGCATATCAGCAACAGTGAGATCAGACACAAAAGTGGAGTTCTTGGCATCTTCCTTGGTCAGCGCATAGACATGGCACCTTCTTTTTCTTCTGGGCTGGAGGTGCATCTGTGTACTTTTTCCTCTTAGGGCACTCACGAACATAGTGACCAGGTTCACCACAACTGAAACATTTGTCTTAACCATGCAGTTGTTGCTTTTATGCGGTCGGCCACACTTAGTGCACTCCTGGATCTTATTCTTCTTCTGATTTGCCTGAGGAGTCTGTGCTGGAGTAGCTGCTGTCACTGCAACCTTCGCTGTCTTAGTCTCTGGAGTTCCGGTCTTGCGTGCACTGAACTTCCTCTTTTTGCTCTGGCTGGTACTGTCCAAATGCACTCTTCTGACCGCCTTTCTGGTTCTTCATTCAGTCATTATACTCCTCTTCTACCGCAGCAGCAATGGCTACAGCATCAGCAAGGGTACGGGGTCGCTGCGGACCTTCTGACGGATGTTGTGGTTCAGCCCGTATATTCACTTCTTCGCTCGCCTCTTTTCATCCTCACTGATGTACAAGGTGAACTTCTCCAGCCTGGTGAACTTTGCATGATACTCCATGACAGTCATCGTACCCGGCTCTTGAGCCTTCAGGTCGCTGACGGAAGTATGAATCTCTGAATGCCACGAGGAACTCATCCCAGGTAATCTGATCCTTTTGACCAGCGAAAGTGGTGCGTAGTGCTGCACGCCACCACGTATCAGCCTGGTCCTGAAGCATGTAGGAAGCCAGCCTCACTTTGTTAGTCTCAGCGCAGTTGATGGCCATGAAGATCTTCTCCATCTCATTCAGCCAGCTTTCAGCAACTTCTGGCTGACTCTCCCCCTTGGAAAGCACTTACATGGGCTCAACCAAATGTGGTGCAATCAATCCTTCAAGCATGGTTTTAGCGGATTAGCTGATTCAAGTAGAGCAATGAAATTCGTTTGAAAAAACAGAAGGTCCGGGCAATTCCGAAATCGATTACCGGGTCTTACCCTACTTCTCTTCCGGGAACAGCTAAATCGCTGGCACTTGGCTGGGGATCAACAACTACTTATATAATATAAGGTATACCACCATCGGCAACTGATTCAACTCTTGGTCACATTCAACCATCAAAAAATCATCAACCATTTAAATGAAACGGGTTTTCACTCTTTCGGGCGATTGCTCCACGCGTTCAAATGCTACCCACGTTAAGTTCAAGCCTAGGAGAGCTCCTAGTCCGACTAACAATTGGGCTAGCTGAACCAGTTTCAAAGGCCCCCTGGGGTTGGGATAAGTTGAATCAGTTCTATTTGAATTTCACTACTTCGAATTCGGGGATCTAAATCTGACTCTTTATCTTTCCGGCTTAGGTGACGAGATGGGCCTTTCGCTCGGGAATCACTCAAAAAGAAATTACCTTTCGCTTAGTAGCAGCCCGCTACCTTTAAGCTAATCAAATTACTATCTTCTCTCTTTCTGTTAGAGATGCCAATATCAACTCGTCTCTTTTACTTAAAAATAAATAAATGGGAGCTCTCTCGCCTGCGAATCCGTGGCTATTCCCACCTTCATAGCATAAGAAAGATCTTCCAGTCCGGATCTAATCTAACGGCTATGTGCGGATCGCCTTTCGCGGAGCCGGTTGTGAGATCGATCCCTTCGACTAGGAATTCCGACAACAACGTATTAAAAGATCGCCTTGCGCTTGGTATTCGTATTCATTGTAAAGCCTTGAGCTACCACCGGATTCCTCTTCCTCCTGAAATTCAAACCTTAAAATAGCTCCACCATCCCAGAAGTTGACTTCTTTGCTGGGCTACTATCATAGGCTATTCTTCCTATCCCAGGCTTATTAAGTTCAAAATAGCTGCGGATTCTGATTCACTTCCTCACAGAACACAGAGAAGGAGATGGCATCAAATGGGACAAAGAACTGAACAGCAGACATAGTCCTCTCATAGGCCCTCACTGCATTCACTCCTCTGTCGGCGTATCAGCGCTATTCCTCAAGCGCTGTGGGTTTGAATTAAGACGAAGCAGTCTCCTAATCGCTAAGCATTCCTTGGGCTCGAGAAGAGGGCTATTTAGGCATTCAAAAACAAATACGAGTTAGCAGGGCACCCCATTCATATTCAAAGTAGCAGTAGGGGGGCATGTGTAAGCCGTTCTAAGAGTCAGGGGCCTAGCGAGCCAAAAGGTCTCTGGGTTTGAAGTTAACTGATTGCCCATTTCCAAAACGGCATAGAATGCGCTCTTAGCCTGATGACTTTCCTTCTTTTCGGTTTAGAGAAAGCCTGAGTTCAGCAGTTTCGGGTAAGCGAATAAAGTAGTGCTAACTATCTTCGCTGCATCAAAGATAGGTACAGGTAACCGGTGTGGGACTTTCGGAATAGAATAAGCTGTTTGGCGGATGCAGCAAACCAGACTTCTATCAATGTGAGCGAACCGCTTCGCAAGGGGCGCGAACGAATAGACTGAAATTGTCTGGTTCCATATCTATCCAATCTGAAGACGATTCGCCGCATATAGGAAGAGGAGATCTTAACCCCTTGGCAAATGAAGAGATCCGCCTTCTGGGGGGGGAGAAAGCCATTTAGCATAGACGGTTGGTTGTCTTTCATAAATATCTCTTAGCTTTTTAATAGTCCTTCCTTCACTGAAAGCTTACTAAGGCAAGGAACTCATATGATGCGGCATTACTATTGGTAGTTAGCAGTCTACAGGCCTCATTTATCAATAAAACAGTCGTTACGCCGATAAATCCTTCTTCTATTGTAGTCTCAAAATGAGTATGACTTGACTTTCATAAGTTGTTCGGTATGACAACCTTCCGGTTCAATCCTTACCTGAGAACTCCGCATGCACCTTCGCTCAACCTTCGATGTTGACATCAAACTTCCTTTCGCATGTAATGGGCCTATACAGGCTCGTCAAGTTACACCTGAACTGCTTTCTCAACGCGCGTGAAAAGCTCTCAAACCCTGCTATCTATCTAGAGAGCATTTGTGAGTGGAGATTCCTTCCCTATGTTTCAAAGCTAGCTTCTCTAGCTATACTGTGTGACCCACCTCCTCCCTTCTCTCTCTTCTCATACTCCTCGCTCGTCTTTCCTGGCGTACTCCAGTTAGCTCTTCTCTGGAAGAGCCTTGTCTTTTCGATTGCTTGCTATTCCTAGTCTTCTTCCTGCTTCATTAGATCAAGCGTCTTCACTAATAGATGGGATTGTTTGCTTCAAAGTGTCTATATACCGCCCTTGAAACTATATCAAATAGGGGGAAACTCTTCTATTAATGCCCAAAGATAGGCCTTCTGCAGCCCTTTCTAATGAAGATGATGCATAGGCAAAAGGCTGTTGTCGTCATTTCTGCTCTTTAGTCTTGACTACTTTTTTAGGGAGAATAAAGACATTGGACCAGTAGTTTTGTATGCTGAATAGAACTGAATTAATCAGTTGAAGTCTTTCTGCAAATGAGAGAAACTTAGCTGTCCAGCTCTTAATTCTTTTCATGATCCTTTCAATTAAAGGCTTGCAAGCTGCTTCAGTTAGCCTTCCAGAAAGAAAAGTCAGACCCGGAGTTTACCAACCTGAGATTTGCTGAAGAGATTCAGCTGCCTCTGTAGATAGTCCAGAACAATAAAGCTCACACTTAGCTGGATTGAATTTAAGGCCTGACAGGAGGTCAAAATTCTGCATAATTGGAAAGACTGCATGAAGGGCCTGCACCATCTGATAAAATAATAAAATCAAATCATCTGCAAAAACATAGGTGGGTGAGGCCGCACTTATTGCACTTAGGGTGGAAAGGAAGATGCCCCTCCGCAGCAGCTATGTGTAGCATTATAGAGAAAATCTCCATAGCAATCACAAAAAGATAAGGGTGTTTAAAAAGCTATAAAGTCAAAGGGCTTACTTAATGAAAAATCTTCTTCTTCCGTTCCGAGCTTATCAACGTCTTAGCTGTTAGGTTTTAAGGTTCAAACCCAGTGCTATTGAATCCGTTGGTATAGAAGAAGAATGCACTCAGAAGCTTTAGCTTTGACTCTTCCCTTCTTCAAACCCTGAGATAGATAAGGAATTGATGCTATAAAAGGGGTTTCCACTCTTCAAATGCCGCTGTTGGTTTTATGTTAGATCAGTCTCAGTAGCCGCTTTTTTATGCAATCAAAGCTGGTTGGGCCTATCTGTTGTCCTGTGTTTGCAAAAATCTCCTTTTCCCGGATGCATAGAGTGGTTAAGGGATTAATCTGCTATTTAAGATTCCAATTCAAAGTCTGCTCTTGGTAAGCTGCTACCAAACCAGATTCTCACCTGCTTTAAGGTCCCACATTGACTCTCCAATCGGATATCTCTTTTCGGCTTAGTCGTGCAATTAATCGTGAAAAGAGGAAGTCTCCGGGATCTACCATATCTAGTGGAAATGTAAGCTGGTGAAATGCTACCTTCAATACAACTGACCAGGGCAATCCCGACTCATCGGATGCTTATTGGAATGCCACTATCCAAGATTCTTCACCAGTGACAAATCGGATTCGTTCAAAGCAACGACAACAGCTACCACTCACTGAACACTATCTATATCCGGTCCATCCGGATCGAACTTTCACTCTTTCCGGTACCGTAGCCTTTTTCAATTCATTTTTGCAGGTGAGCCAGATGCCGAGTCTACCTCTGCCAAGTTCCTCTTTCTAGGAGGAGTTTTTCAAAAAATGTCAGCTGGGCTTTTGAGTTCGATTTTCATTACTCCGAATCTTCTTAGTTCGATTCTGCCTCTGCTCACTCACTCAAAGAATCCAAAACCTTTGTGTACATGAGATTGTAAGCTCTTCTTGCTTGAGTTTGAAGTAGAGGGTAAGAGAAGAGCTCGTCCTTTCGACTTAACTGAATCCACTCTTTATTTAAGGTGACCAAAATCAGGAAGGATCCCATCTTGCGCGGCATTGTGCCGAGGGCAAGGGGTTTTTTCCGATCTGTTCGGGTCAATCGAAGGTTCAGTGTTGGGGCCTTTCATGAGCTCTTAGCTCGGGGAACTTCTAAAATCAAATCCACACAAGCACACACATTAGCAGAGGTCGCAGAGTCGGGTAGTTCCGCTCATTTCATTTATAACTCAATTGCTGTAGACGGAGAGCGGTTTACTGCGTTCCACTCCTTCCGGTCTCCTTCGCTTTTGAAAGATGTTCATCATGTGGCCGAGCGAAGCGCACCTGTGTGAAGACAACCTAGCATCACTTTAGAAAAAGAAGCCAGACCCTTTCAGTCAGACCATTTCTCCTAGAATTTCGATGCCTTGTCTCTTTTCCAATAGGCCTTTCTATTCTCAACGTAGTACCTCTCCAATCAGTCTCTACGTCTTTTCCAAGGGATTTCCCAAAAAGAAAGAAGACCCTATCTCTTTAGAGAATTGCTCTTGCTTGAACTTAGCTAGCGAACTTCTTGTTGTTAAGAGATCTCGTTCATCTATAGCGAGTGGGGCGGGTTTCAGCTGCTTTCTCTGCAAAAGAACAGGCAGGGTGATTCTGAGCGGTCCGATCAAGCTGCTGAGTATTGGAAACAAGCTATAGCGCTTACTCCGGGTAATTATATTGAAGCACATAATTGGTTGAAGATAACGAGGCGGTTCGAATAAGACCACTCCCCCTTGTCATTCATGAAAATGGGTTAGTTGGATCCATCAAATTAATTTCAGAAAATGGATCGTTTCGATCCAATCAAGGAATTTCATTATATCCCTTCCCTTTCTAAAATCATTCTTCTATTTTGTTTTGTATGGTGTCTCAAAGGATAAATTAAATGGTATGAATACAGTATAGAATATAACTAATAAAACCAAAAAAAGAGACTGAAGAGTGGTTAAATATAGATAAAGATAAGATATCGGAAAGATCTTTATCTTATTGATTACTAATTCAATTTTCTTGTGATTCGTAATTGGAGTATTTGTAATTAAAGAAGGTATTTCTTATGTTCCATCCAAGTAGATCACTTACACATTCAGATATTCATACACGGCACAAAAAGCGTTTTCCCAGATCGGGAAAGTGGTTAAAAGCGAAAAAGGTCCGTCCTAATCGCCATGTCATAATAGATCCGAACACTTGCCCCGAATCGACTTCAATATCATAATTGCTCTAGTGAATAACTAAAAAAAATGGATAGATGGGAGGTGAAGGGAACTAATCATAAATATCTATCTCTCAGAGGTTCACTAAAAACTTGACGGCAGGTCTCTTTGTATGTGTTGTCCGGAAAGAGGAGGACTCAATGATTATTAGTTCGCCGGAACCAGAAGTTCAAATTTTGGTGGATAGGAATCCCGTAAAAACGTCTTTTGAGGAATGGTACGGCCATTTCTCAAGAACAATAGCCAAGGGCCCTGATACTACCACTTGGATCTGGAACCTACATGCTGATGCTCACGATTTTGATAGTCATACCATGGAGGAGATCTCTCGAAAAGTATTTAGTGCTCATTTCGGTCAACTCTCCATTATCTTTCTTTGGCTGAGTGGCATGTACTTCCACGGCGCTCGTTTTTCTAATTATGAAGCATGGCTAAGTGATCCTACTCACATTGCACCTAGTGCCCAAGTGGTTTGGCCAATAGTGGGGCAAGAAATATTAAATGGTGATGTGGGCGGGGGTTTCCGAGGAATACAAATAACCTCTGGGTTTTTTCAGATTTGGCGAGCATCCGGAATAACTAGTGAATTACAACTCTATTGTACTGCAATCGGTGCATTGGTCTTTGCATCATTAATGCTTTTTGCCGGTTGGTTCCATTATCACAAAGCTGCCCCAAAACTCGCTTGGTTCCAAGATGTAGAATCCATGTTGAATCACCACTTAGCGGGGTTACTAGGACTTGGGTCTCTTTCTTGGGCGGGACACCAAATCCATGTATCTTTGCCGATTAACCAATTTCTCAACGCTGGAGTGGATCCTAAGGAGATACCACTTCCTCATTCATTTATCTTGAATCGGGATCTTTTGGCTCAGCTTTATCCCAGTTTTGCCGAGGGAGCAACCCCCTTTTTCACCTTGAATTGGTCAAAGCAGAATTTCTGAGTTTTCGTGGAGGATTAGATCCAGGGGGTCTATGGTTGAGTGATATTGCACACCATCATTTAGCCATTGCTATTCTTTTCCTGATAGCTGGTCATATGTATAGGATGGGGGATTGGTCACGGCTTGAAAGACATT